TATTTTATTACTTGCTATGTTCGAGTTAATCTAATTAGTGAAATTTTTGTTCATATTGAAATGAATCGAGATTGATAAGGAGTTTGTTAATGATGCTCGAGCATGTACTTATTTTGAGTGCCTATTTATTTGCTGTCGGTCTATATGGATTGATCACGAGTCGAAATATGGTTAGGGCTCTTATGTGTCTTGAACTTATATTAAATGCGGTTAATATAAATTTTGTAACATTTTCTGATTTTTTTGATAGGAAAGAAATTGAGCTTTTAAATACTCACGCTTTTTTTTTTTTACTATTCTATCCTCGTATGTTTAGATTCAAGAATAGAATAGCAAAAATTTTATCTTCTAGATAAGAAATAAGCAATTAATAAAAAAATTGAGACGTACGAAGAATACAAGAAAAGATACGAAGAAATGCGCCCGCCGCCAATAGATTTGATCGTCTCTCCTACAAAAAAACTCATAAGACCAACTCCATTCGTAATTCCATCAACTATTTGTCTATCAAAAAAATGAGTGAATTCAGACACTCTTCTCATCGTCCCTGTTAAGTATGTTGCATAAAAAGCGTCTATATAACCACGATTATATGACCAAGTATATATCCCATTTTTTATCTTGTCAGAAAAAATTCTCTTAAGATTTGTTTTAATTAATGAATTAACTAAATCAAAATTTGTAAAAGGGGAATACGGAGGCTTATAAAAAAAAAATGCTATAATTATTCCAAGATAGGCTAGACTAACTGAAAACACTGCATCTTTCGCAAATTCCGACCCATCTGTTAAATAATTCGAATTTTGATGTAACAGATTTATTGAGGGGGTTAACCATTTGGATAAAATATCCAAATCGACGCCATTCAAAGAAATTCCTATGAATCCAACAAAGAAAGTAAAGAAGACTAATATAAGGATAGGAAATAATATAGTATTATCCGATTCATAAGGATACGCAAAAGTTTTCTTCTTGCCAAAACGAGAAATAGTAAGAAAAGATTGGCTTCTAGTTCTTGCATTCTCATCAATTAGATCTATTTTCTGTGAAAAAAAATAAGCACTTTTCTTTTTCGTCATTATTAATAAAGTTAACAAATGAAAGTTTTTCTTATTGACTTTAAAACCTTCTTTACCCCATAGAGATATTGAATAGAGGGAAGTCTTTTTTTTTCCACTGAAATTTTGAAAATGAGCATTTAAATGTCCTTCAAAAGTAAGTAAATAGATCCGAAACATATAAAATGCGGTTAATCCCGCCGTAGACCAAGCTATTATTGCAAAAATTGTTGAATATAACCAACTATCATTAAGAATTTGATCTTTGGACCAAAAACAAGCAAGAGGTGGAATCCCACAAAGAGAAAGTGTGCCTAATAAAAACGCACTTTTGGTAATTGGTACATGTTTTTTTAAACCTCCCATAAAAACCATATTTTGACTTTTAGTCGGAGAATAACCAACAATAGTTTGCATTGAATGAATAACAGAACCCGATCCCAAAAACAATAATGCTTTCGAATAAGCATGAGTAATCAAATGAAATAAAGCACTTCGAGAAGACCCCATACCGAGAGCTAACATCATATAACCCAATTGAGACATGGTGGAATAGGCTAAACCTCTCTTAATGTCTTTTTGAGCAAGAGCTAAAGTAGCTCCAAAAAATAGTGTTATTATCCCTATTAAAGAAATTAAATTCATTATTTGAGGTATAATAATGAAAAGAGGTAAAAGTCGAGCTACAAGGAAAATTCCCGCGGCTACCATAGTAGCGGCATGGATAAGAGCCGAAATAGGAGTCGGCCCTTCCATTGCATCTGGTAACCATACATGAAGGGGGAATTGTGCAGATTTCGAAACAGCACCAGAAAAGAATAAAACAGCGCACCACGTAACAAATAAAAAATTTAACTCATTATGAAAAATCAAGTTATTGAATATTTGAAATAAATCCCGAAATTCAAAACTCCCTGTTATCCAATAAAAACCCAAAATTCCCAATAATAAACCAAAATCCCCAACACGATTAGTTACAAACGCTTTTTGACAAGCATTTGCTGCAACAGGACGTGTGAACCAAAATCCTATTAATAGATAGGAACACATTCCTACTAATTCCCAAAAAATATAAATTTGTATCAAATTAGAACTAGTAACTAATCCCAACATGGCAGTACTGAAAAAACTCATATAAGCAAAAAATCTCAAATATCCACGATCATGAAACATATAATTATCACTATAAATAAGAACCAAAATTCCAACAGTAGTGATTAATATTGACATAATAGAAGTAAGCGGATCGATTAAGTAGCCAAATTCTAAAGAAAAATCATTATTGAGAATCCAAGCCCAGACATATTGATAGGTAGCACGGCTATTTAGTTGCTGAATCGATAAATTGATCGAAAAAATCATGACTATACTTAATACTAAAACACTTTGAAAAGCCCACATACGACGAAGACTTTTTGTTGCCGACGGAAAAAGAAGAAGTCCCACTCCGATTAATATAGGAACTGAAAGTGGAAGGAAAGGTATTATCCATGCATATTGATATGTTTGTTCCATAAAAAAAGTTTTTTAGTCTGAATTAATTTCTTCCGATTAACTGGACCCCACCCCTTTCAAAAGGGATCAATAAAAAAATCAAAATATGCACTAACTTAAAAAAATTTAACGTAAATAAAAATTTAGCATTTGATACTCGTACTTAATTCTGTCTCTTAGTTTTTCGAAATAGTTCAAATATTCAACTCAATAAGTTAGACGTGGTCAAATAATATGACCAAGTTCTGTAAAAAAAACTACTTCTTTATTTTAAATATATTTGTATTTTGAAAATATACAAATTTAGGAAGAGATCCAAAATAAAAATAGAAATTTTTCTAACAATGGTTTTTTTTATAGCAAACATCAGGAATTACACTCAAAAGTACTTGATTCTGATATAAATCGTGGAATTCACTAATGTCATCGGCTTAATAACTCGTCGTTTTTTTTAGTTAGTTTCGTTTTAGTTAGTTTATTTCAACTTATTAACTAATTCCTTATGAGATTGATTATGATTCTTTTTGTTTTTTTAATATTTTTGTTATTAGAAACCGTTAGAATATCTGAGTGTATATATAAAACTTAATGGTTTATTTGAAACTTAATTTTTTATTAATTGAGAAAATTTTCTTTAGTGAGAAAGGATAAAAAGATGTATCCGGTAACAGAACAGATAAATTACTAATCTCATTCGAATTTCAAAAATTTTAGACGGATTCGTTGGACTAGTTACTCGAAAAAAGATTCCATTTGGTATTAGATAAAAGTTGTCTTTTGAAATACTTCCTTTGATTTTATTCCATGGAAATGCAGTGTCGAATGACAAAAAGCACTGGAGATAGATCTTTTAGATTCTTTATTTTTAGTTCCACGAATTAGATTTATATATCATAGCTGATTATAGAAATATCTGAGAAAAAAGAACAAATAAAAGTACTAGTAATCCATACAACTTATTTGTTCTTAGAAGCCTTCTAGAGACCTTTTTGAACAAAAAATTTGTAGGAATCTTGTAGAGAAGTTTCATATATTTAGATTTATTTGTGATGATAAGGACTAAAAGAATAACTAGATAATGAATAGTAATTAAGGATTCTTTTGAACAATAGATGTCTTTCACATCTCAACTATAACAATGAGTAACCTCTTCATTTTGAAATGGCAGTTCCAAAAAAACGCACTTCTAGATCAAAAAAGCGTATTCGTCAAAATATTTGGAAAAGGAAGGGATATTCATCGGCGTTAAAAGCTTTGTCATTAGGAAAATCTCTTTCTACCGGCAAATCAAAAAGTTTTTTTATGCGACGAGCAAATAAGTCCTAAAATGTTGTAAGACTCGGAATCTATTTGACGTTAAAATTGGCTTATTTCAGTCTTACTATCAAATTCTCAATTAAAACTCTCTATTAGTTTGAACTAATCCATATGAAATAGACTCTGTTTTGTGATGTTCATATGGAAAATATGGAACATTAAGAATTTGAAAATTTCGCAAATTCTAAGAAAAAATACAATAAGAAAAACCAAGGTTTTACCTTTTTTTAGGACTCTATTTTTCATTTTGTTGGTGGGGAGTATTATTTTCCCCATCGACCTTTTTGTTAAAATTCAAATGCTAATAATATGTTTTCTTTATCTATAATATCTAAAGAATATCGAGAGAAGATCAGAAATAAGATCTTTAGTTCAAATTAACGATAGAAACTCATTGATTCAATTTTGAAAACTTGTATAACTTTCTGACTTCGTCTTTCTCGGAATGACTGTAGAGTTCTCAGATATTTTTTGATTTCAGTCCAACCAATAAAAGACGAAAACTCTCGGGATATTATATACAAACAATGTCTTACTTTAGAAAAATCCAAAAAAGGTTTCTTTTATGTTCCGCGAGAAAATTCATTTGGTTGTTTTAAATTTCTGAAAGAAGTTAAATGGGAACTAATTGTTATGAATTTGAATTGTTATTCAAAAATTTTTTCAGTGAAGTGATACTGTCAATCTTGACAATTCAATATAAATAGCCTATTATGGGTTCGAACAAGCCGCTATGGTGAAATCGGTAGACACGCTGCTCTTAGGAAGCAGTGCTAGAGCATCTCGGTTCGAGTCCGAGTAGCGGCATGCCGTCTTCGAAACACCAGACAATAGATCTTATAATGAAAAATGAATGAAATTCCCGCTTTTCATTTATACTTAAATTAAGGGATTACTCTTTTTTTTTTATGATATTTTCAACCTTAGAGCATATATTAAATCATATTTCCTTTTCAATTGTTTCAATTGTCATTTCAATTTGGTTTTTCAACCTATTGGTCACTGAACTCATAAAACCATATGAGTTATCAGAAAAGGGCATGATACCGACCTTTTTGTGTTTCACAGGATTATTAGTGACTCGTTGGATTTATTCCGGTCATTTTCCACTAAGTGATTTATACGAATCATTAATCTTTCTTTCGTGGAGTTTCTCCCTTATTCATATAGTCGCCTATTTCAAAAAAAATAAAAATCTAAGCGCAATAACCGCCTCGAGTACTATTTTTACCCAAGGCTTTGCTACTTCAAGTCTTTTAAGTGAAATACAGAAACCGGCAATATTAGTCCCTGCGCTCCAATCCGAGTGGTTAATAATGCACGTAAGTATGATGATATTGAGCTATGCCGCTCTTCTGTGTGGATCATTATTATCCGCTGCACTTCTAGTCTTTACATTTCGAAAGAAAAGTAATCGGTTTTTAAAATCATTTTCATTTAACGAAATCCAATATAGCTATGACAGAAGTACTATTTTAAGAAATACTTCTTTTGTTTCTGGTAAGAATTATTACAAGAGCCAATTAATTCAACAATTGGATTTTTGGAGTTATCGTGTGATTAGTCTAGGATTTCTTTTTTTAACTACGGGTATTATTTCAGGAGCAGTCTGGGCGAATGAAGCGTGGGGATCATATTGGAGTTGGGATCCAAAAGAAATTTGGGCCTTTATTACTTGGATGATATTCGCTATTTATTTACATATTCGAACAAATAAGAATTTCCCGGGTGAAAATTCCGCACTGGTGGCGGTTCTAGGTTTTCTTATAATTTGGATATGCTATTTTGGAGTTAATCTATTAGGAATAGGGCTACATAGTTATGGTTCATTTACATTACCGTCTAGCTAAGGAAGCTTCTTACGAATCCAAACTAACTCGAACTGTCTATAAAAAACTTTGTAACGAACTGCGTGAATCCAGTACCAATAGTGTAGTGATTCGCGCGGTTCTCGCAAAGACCGCGCATCTCGGGTTAAAATGAAAATTCATTTTTCACTTTATTAAAAATAATAGAAAAAAGCATTCTTTTGTCTATTCTACAACAAGTTTTTAAAAATTAGATAATTTTTTTCTTTAGGAAAAATTTCTATAAAAAACTAAATAAAAGAACTTCAACCTTCTCAACTGAAAGTGACAGAACAAAATCCGGGTAGATTCCAATCCCTATTATGGGTAGAAAGATAGCGATTGAAACAAACAACTCGCGCGGTCCAAAATCAAAAAGATAAGAAGTCGGGGCATTAAATAACTTGGATCCATAGAACATCTGGCGTGACATAGATAATGAATAAATGGGCGTTAATATCATTCCAATTGCTATTACAAAAGTCAGTAGAATTTTTGGCATGAAAAAATATTTTTGACTGGTAATTAGTCCCCACAATACGATTAATTCTGCAACAAAACCACTCATACCTGGTAATGCGAGGGAGCCCATAGAAAAGCTACTAAACAGCGTAAATATTTTTGGCATTGGGATAGCTACGCCGCCCATTTCGTCGAGATAAACAAGACGTATTCTATCATAACTTGTTCCTGCCAAGAAAAAAAAGGCCGCCCCAATAAATCCGTGAGAAATTATTTGTAAAATGGCTCCATTGAGTCCTGCGTCGGTTATAGAACCAATTCCTATAAGTATCAAACCCATATGCGATACAGAAGAATAGGCTATTCTTTTTTTAAAATTACGTTGGCCGGAAGAAGTTAAAGCTGCATAGATTATTTGTATTGTGCCTATTATCATCAACCAGGGAGAAAAAATAGAATGAGCATGAGGTAATAATTCCATATTAATCCGAATCAATCCATATGCCCCCATTTTTAATAAGATTCCCGCTAAAAGCATACAAGTACTGTAATGAGCTTCGCCGTGGGTATCAGGTAACCATGTATGGAAAGGTAGAATCGGCGATTTGACAGCAAACGAAATCAAAAATCCGATATAAAATATTATTTCCAAGGCCACAGGATACGGTCGATTAATTGATGTTTCAAAATCTAATGTTGGTTCATTAGAACCATATAAACCAAGACCCATAACTCCCATTAATAGAAAAACAGAACCTCCTGCCGTGTACAAAATAAATTTCGTTGCCGAGTACATCCGTTTCTTTCCTCCCCACATGGATAGAAGGAGATAAACCGGAATTAATTCTAACTCCCACATGATGAAAAAAAGTAAAAGATTCTGAGAAGAAAATGGCCCTATTTGAGCGCTATACATTGCTAATAGCAAAAAATGGAATAATCGAGAATCCCGAGTAAGAGGCCAGGCTGCTAACGTAGCTAAAGTAGTGATAAATCCCGTTAGTAAAATAGGTCCTATAGAAAGTCCATCTATTCCTAATTTCCAATGGAAATCAAAAAAATGAATCCATTTATAATCTTCCACTAGTTGGATTAATGGATCATCTGATTGGAAATGATAACGGAATACATAGGTTAGTAGAAGGAGCTCTAAAATACATATACAAATGGTATACCATCTAATTACCTTATTTCCTTTATGAGGAAGAAAAAAAATTAAAGAACCCGCAGCTATTGGTAAAAATACAATTATTGTTAACCAAGGAAAATCATTCGTGATAAAGGCAAAATACACTTAGGCCAGAAAACCGGTGCGCAAAAAT